ATTCAAAGGATCTACAAGAAGATCAAAAAATACGAGATTGTATCAAAAATTATGTGCAAAATAATATGAAAATATCCTCTAATGTAGAGGGAATTGCACGTATAGAGATTCAAAAAAGAATCGATTTGATTCAGGTCATAATCTATATGGGATTCCCCAAGTTATTAATAGAAGACAGGACTCGAAGAATCGAAGAATTACAGACGCATGTACAAAAAGAACTCAATTGTGTAAACCGAAAACTCAACATTGCTATTACAAGAATTGCAAATCCTTACGGGCACCCCAATATTCTTGCAGAATTTATAGCCGGACAATTAAAGAATAGAGTTTCATTTCGCAAAGCAATGAAAAAAGCTATTGAATTAACTGAACAGGCAGGTACAAAAGGGATTCAAGTACAAATTGCAGGGCGTATCGACGGAAAAGAAATTGCACGTGTTGAATGGATCCGAGAAGGTAGAGTTCCTCTACAAACCATTCGAGCTAAAATTGATTATTGTTCCTATGCAGTTCGAACTATCTATGGGGTATTAGGCATCAAAATTTGGATATTTGTAGACGAGGAATAATAAGAACTTACTTGACTTATATTTAGTTATATCTGGTGATAAAACAAAAAATGGCAAACTCTTTCATTCTTTTTCTGGTAAATAATAAAAAAAAAAAAAAGAACAATTCTATAAGGTTGAATAAAAATTCGATTAATCATTTGATATAATTGCTATGCTTAGTGTGTGACTCGTTGGTTTTTTTAGGGTTGGGATTCAAAAAAATGGACAGCCCATAGTACAAACTGATAACTATAGAACTAATAACCAACTCATCACTTCGTGTTATCTGGATAGAAAGAACCAGTCAAGATATGATATATAAGTCATATCATTGTAGCAACTGAAATCTTTTTTACATAAACAAAAAAAAAAAAAAAAACAATCTGATTATGGGTTGTAAAGCAATATATTATGGGTTGTAAAGCAATATAAAGTATACAGATAAATGGAAGGGTGAGAGAAAGATAGAAAAAGAATATTAATGATATATAATTCCAATATGTAAGGTCTATGAGTCATCTCATATAAAGGGAATGTAATAAAGCATCAATACTGATTGATCCATAATTAGACAAATCCGTGCATAGAACAAAAAATCAAGAGCCCCGAGCCAATAAAGACTGAGAAGGTTGACTCAAGAATAAATTTAATTGGAGGCTCCGTTGTAAAATTCAGACCTAATCATTAATCGAGAAGTGGTGGGAACGACAGAACCTGTGAATGCATAAGATTCTATTGAAAACGAATCCTAATGATTCATTGAGTAGGATGGCGGAACGAACCAGAAACCTATTCATTTATTCTGAGAGGTCATGTCATAGACTAATCTTACAACTGAATGTTGAAAGAGTAAATATTCGCCCGCGAATTTTTTTTTATTTCTAAATTTTAGTCGATTCGAAATAAAAGGAAAAACAAAATAAAGATTCATTATAGCGTTCTACCAAAACGACATTATCTATAAATAGAATACGTGTTAAATTCTATATTAAACCACAAAAAATTTCTAATTTATAATCGATTAGATCAAATTTCAAAGAATCCCACGATTCCATATATTATTAACCGTGTATTTTTTTTTGTTTAATTATTTTTAATTGTTTAATTCGCGAGGAGCTGGATGAGAAGAAACTCTCGTGTCCGGTTCTGTAGTAGAGATGGATAGAATTGCTAAACAACCATCAACTATAACCCCAAAAGAACCAGATTCCGTAAACAACACAGAGGAAGAATGAAAGGAATATCTTATCGAGGTAATCGTATTTGCTTCGGTAGATATGCTCTTCAAGCGCTTGAACCCGCTTGGATCACATCTAGACAAATAGAAGCAGGGCGGCGAGCAATGACACGAAATGCACGCCGCGGTGGAAAAATATGGGTACGCATATTTCCAGACAAACCTGTTACAGTAAGACCTACAGAAACACGTATGGGTTCGGGGAAAGGATCTCCCGAATATTGGGTAGCTGTCGTTAAACCCGGTAGAATACTTTATGAAATGAGCGGAGTAGCAGAAAATATAGCTAGAAGGGCTATTTCAATAGCGGCATCTAAAATGCCTATACGAACTCAATTCATTCTTTCTGGATAGGAATGTAGAAACAAACGAAAGGGGTTTTTGGGATGAAAAAAAAACAATTGCAGGTTTCTTTTTTTGTTTTGAACAAATAATATTTCTTTTTTTTTTATTTATACCTTTGCATTGAAAAAGAAAAAACCGATAAAAAAAAATGATATGATTCAACCTCAAACCCATTTGAATGTAGCGGATAACAGCGGGGCCCGAGAATTGATGTGTATTCGAATCATAGGAGCTAGTAATCGACGATATGCTCATATTGGTGACATTATTGTTGCTGTAATCAAGGAAGCAGTACCAAATACACCTCTAGAAAGATCAGAAGTGGTCCGAGCTGTCATTGTACGTACTTGTAAAGAACTCAAACGCGACAACGGTATGATAATACGATATGATGACAACGCTGCGGTTGTTATTGATCAAGAAGGAAATCCAAAAGGAACCCGAATTTTCGGCGCGATCGCCCGGGAATTAAGACAGTTAAATTTCACTAAAATAGTTTCATTAGCACCTGAAGTATTATAGGGGAAGACCTTAATATAGTATTTGAATGAAATTGATTAAATTTATTTAATTAATTAGTAAATTGTTTATCTATCACGTATATATCTTTAATAATTCATAAATATTAAAAAAAAAAAAAAGAATTCATAAATATTAAAAAATTCAGAAAAAAAGAAAAAGAGCATGTTGATTATATCAAAATTCGGGGGAAACAAAAATCTTAGTTTATCATGAGTAAAGACACTATTGCTGACATAATAACCTCTATACGAAATGCTGACATGAATAAAAAAAGAACAGTTCGAATACCATCTACTAACATCACTGAAAATATTGTTAAAATCCTTTTACAAGAGGGTTTTATTGAAAACGTGAGAAAACATCAAGAAAGCAATAAATATTTTTTGGTTTTAACCCTACGACATAGAAGAAATAGGAAAGGACCATATAGAACTGTTTTAAATTTAAAACGGATCAGTCGACCCGGTCTACGAATATATTCTAACTATCAACGAATTCCTAGAATTTTAGGCGGAATGGGGGTTGTAATTCTTTCTACTTCTCGAGGTATAATGACAGACCGAAAGGCTCGACTAGAAGGAATCGGCGGAGAAGTTTTGTGTTATATATGGTAATCTTTCTAATAGCCGACACGGTCATATTTGTGAAAAAAGAGAAAGGACAAGTTTATAATATTATCCCTCTTACATTAGTTGATACTTCAAAGCGGTTTTACCTGGAATGAAACAACAAAAATGGATTCATGAGGGTTTAATTACTGAACAACTTACCGATGGTATGTATCTTCCGGATTCGTTTAGATAACAAAAAAATTATTCTGGTTTTTGTTTCGTAAAGGATTTCATGTAGTTTTATACGTATACTACCATGAAATAGACTAAAAATTGAGGTAAGTCCTTATGATTCAACCAAAGGGCGTATAATTTAGAGACTCCAAAGCAAAGACTTGAATGATTAGGCGGTTTTTTCAATTTCAACATTCTTTCGTGAGGATACAATTCGAAATTCAAAATTTCAAGAAACTTATTTTCTTCCAATTAAGTAGATTCGGAATTAAAAAAAGGAATGACAAATATGAAAATAAGGGCCTCCGTTCGTAAAATTTGTGAAAAATGTCGATTGATCCGTAGGCGGGGACGAATTATAGTAATTTGTTCTAACCCGAGACATAAACAAAGACAAGGATAATCTTTCTAAAACAAAAAGACTCTCGAAATCTAAAGGACCCGATGTACAGATGTACAAATAAATAAATAAAATAAATTAAGTAAAAAAAAAATAAGTAAAAAAAAAAAAAAGAATTAAGGATCTGTTTTGACATGAAATGGATATATCCATATATCTCTGACTTATATTTATGAGATGATAAAATATGGCAAAACCTATACCAAAAATTGGTTCGCGTAGAAATAGACGTATTGGTTCACGTAAGAATACACGTAGAATCCCCAAGGGAGTTATTCATGTTCAAGCAAGTTTCAACAATACCATTGTGACTGTTACAGATGTACGGGGTCGAGTAATTTCTTGGTCCTCTGCCGGGGCTTGTGGATTCAAGGGTACAAGAAGGGGTACACCATTTGCCGCTCAAACCGCAGCAGGAAATGCTATTCGGACAGTAGTGGATCAAGGTATGCAACGAGCAGAAGTTATGATAAAAGGCCCGGGTCTCGGAAGAGATGCGGCATTAAGAGCTATTCGTAGAAGTGGTATACTATTAAGTTTCATACGGGATGTAACTCCTATGCCACATAATGGCTGTAGGCCTCCTAAAAAAAGACGTGTGTAAAAATAAACATTGAAGAGATTTCAAGAGAAATAAATAATTCAATGATTTGATCAAATAATATACTATGGTTCGAGAGAAAGTAACAGTATCTACTCGGACACTACAGTGGAAGTGTGTTGAATCAAGAGCAGACAGTAAGCGTCTTTATTATGGACGCTTTATTCTGGCCCCACTTATGAAAGGTCAAGCCGATACAATAGGCATTGCAATGCGAAGAGCTTTGCTCGGAGAAATAGAAGGTACATGTATCACACGCGCAAAATCTGAGAAAATACCACATGAATATTCTACCATAGTAGGTATTCAAGAATCCGTACATGAAATTTTAATGAGTTTGAAAGAAATTGTCTTGAAAAGTAATCTGTATGGAACTCGTAACGCGTCTATTTGTGTCAAGGGTCCTGGATATGTAACTGCTCAAGACATTATCTTACCACCTTCTGTGGAAATTGTTGATAATACACAGTATATAGCTAACCTAACAGAACCAATTAATTTGTGTATTGAATTACAAATCGAGAGGAATCGCGGATATCGTATAAAAACGCCAAAT